ATAATAATTATGTCCCATCCCTTTAGCTAATTTTGCTCTTAACACAGGATCACTTAAGTCAGGTTTTTTTGTTATTGGGATAGGTGAATTCTTGTGTATAGATCCATCCCCCGAAGGAACCGGACATGATAATTTTTTATCATCCGGCTCGAGCAAAAATAAAAAGAATCAAACCAATATCAAATGTCTAATTAAAAACCAATATCAAATGTTTAATTAATATAGAAATTTATATTAATGTAAATATATATGATATATATGTATATAAGACTCCATGATAAGAGTTCATCCAATTTTATTTTACGAAGTTGCAATTCCAACAAGGGATTGCAACAAAATTGAATTCTTTTTTTTCTAAATAAATGCCCATTATCCAAGTAAGCTTACAAAATTGATCATGATCAAGCGCTTTTTGGATTGTCTAATGTCTTCTGATTGGTTTTTATCGAAAAAATATCTTGATTTTTTCCATATCCATAGTATTTACTTGTTACTAAAAAAAATCTAACCTATATTCTTCCTTAGATCCCTTTTTTCACTCCGATAGTATCATAGATAGGAATCAATGCAAAGGAAATGAATGCATTTTTATACTAAAACAATTAAGTATAGAAGATGAAATTCATTAAATGGAATAGACATAAAACTCAATCATACCACATCATTTCATTCTATTCTACGGATCTTACAAAGCCTGTTTATAGATGACATCATTAAGGTATGATCATAGAGAATATTCTCTTTAAGCGAACCGGCCTATCCTGTACTACGTAAAGGACTTACGCGGGTCTTAGCTGGATCCAGAGACACATTTGGTCGTGATTTACAATGTGGCGGATAAAATCATGTATCCGCATGGCCAAATCAATAGTTCAAGTCACACACTCCCATAATCCATTCTTTCTTTGCAAGATTCACTTCAACTAGTGGTATCAAATATAGAATAAAAGAGTGTTTCGTTGAAGAGAAGTATCCAAAAAACATGTGTGTTAAAAAAAACACATATTTATAGCAATGAAATAGTTTTGTCCTACCCAATATGATATATAATAAATTTTAAATATCTATTTTACGTTTTATCTATAAACTATAAAGGACCCGAAATACCTTGCTTACGTATCATTAGAAAGTGCATCAACATAAATACAGCAGTAAGAAGAGGCAATACAAAAGTATGTAAACTATAAAAACGAGTCAAAGTGGATTGGCCCACACTAGCACTTCCACGTAATAACTCCACTAAAGGTGATCCTATTAGTGGAATGGCTTCAGGTACACCAGTAACAATTTTGACTGCCCAATAACCAATTTGGTCCCAAGGTAAGGAATAACCAGTTACACCAAAAGATGCCGTTAATACAGCCAAAACCACACCTGTAACCCAAGTTAATTCGCGGGGTTTTTTAAATCCACCAGTTAGATACACACGAAATACGTGTAGAATCATCATTAGAACCATCATACTTGCTGACCATCGATGAACCGATCGGATTAACCAACCAAAGTTGGCCTCAGTCATTATATATTGAACAGAAGAGAAAGCTTCTGTAACAGTAGGACGGTAGTAAAAAGTCATAGCAAAACCTGTAGCTACTTGTACTAGAAAACATGTAAGTGTGATCCCCCCTAAACAATAAAATATATTGACATGAGGAGGAACATATTTACTGGTTATATCATCTGCAATCGCCTGAATCTCGAGACGTTCCTCAAACCAATCATATACTTTATTGAGATAGGTAGCCCGGGTAGATGACTCCCCCTCTGAGAACCGTATATGAAAATTTCATTTCATACGGCTCAAGCTGAAACACAAAAATACTGATTTCAACAGATATTTTATCAAAAGGTTAAAACTTCTTAATCATTTGATAGATTTGAACCAACATATAAGATAAGAAAATCTGTAATTAAATCTTTGTGATTAGAAAAAAAATATCAAGTTGGCTCATTTATTTATTTTTTATTTTGATCATTACAGGCCTCTTGAATCTTCTCCTTCCTATTTTGAATTATTATTTTTTATTGAATTTTTTATTTTCTGTGCATAAAATAAATCAGACTTCTTCTTTTTTACAAATTGATAGGAATTCTCTTGTTGAGACCCTATGAATCACCTGAAACCTCAGATTCATATTAGAACCACGATGATTTATTCTCAAGCTAAACTAAAAGGTTCTCTGAGTAAGAATCCTTTGATTGATCACTTTTTGAAAAATAGATGCAATGACTTGACTCAACAAAATCTATAGAAAGAGTTTTCTTTCGGTCAAAATCTGAAGAAGTTTCATTCATTTGATTTAGAAAATATCATTTCTAGTTAATATATTTCCATTTTTTTTTTAGTGCGGTTACGAGGTCTGACTTAATAATAGGTATGAATCATAGTTCAATTTTTTCTTTTATTGGTCTTTTTTCGTGCTCCAGATATTAGAATAAATGTCTGACGAGGTAGAATTAATTATCTTGTTAGAGATAACAGACCTTTTCTATATATGATCCATAGGATCAATTATAACAAGTCACACACTCATTTTCCAAAAATACCGAAACAAAAAAAGTCCACGATCGAACTACCAAAATCTTTTATTTAGAAATAAAAATTTTCAGATTAGTAGTATCTGGCAAAATCTCATATCATACCTAATTCCTAGGAATCCCATCCAATAAAACAGAAGAGTTATAAATTTCCAAAATAATACATAAGAATACAGCAAATAGAGCCATTGCAACTCCCATAAGTGGTGTAGTACCCCAACCTGGAGCTACTTTACCATATTCTGAATTCAAGGGTTTCAATAAATTCCCTACAGTAGTTCGTTTTGGTCCAGATCTAGAACTATCTTCAAAAGTTTGCGTAGCCATAAATTCTATTTTATTAAAAAATAATTGGTTAAGACCTGTTGACTTTGTATACTATTCTGTTGTATTTCTAAATAAATGATCTTTATAGTAGATCCATTCTGGAAATTATTAAAAAATGGAAACAGGAACTCTAGTCGCGATCTTTATATCTGGTTTACTTGTAAGCTTTACTGGGTACGCCTTATATACCGCTTTTGGGCAACCCTCTCAACAACTAAGAGATCCATTCGAAGAACATGGGGATTAGTTGAAGTAATTGAAGTAATGAGTTTCCCTTATTGGTAGACTCATTACTTCAATTAAATTGTTTCAAGATTTATTTCATTTTTTTATTTTAGTTGGAACCTTAGGTGGTTCTCGAAAAAAGATAGCGAAAAAGATTATCCCTAAAGTCGAGACTAAAAGGAATGTATAAACCAATGCTTCCATAGATTCGATTGTGATTTACAATTATAGCTTCCACACCTATTCATTTGAGATCATTTAATAAAATAAAGAAAAAGAATCAAAGAAAAGATGATGATTCAAATAAAGATTCCTTTTTCTTGTGTTTGTATCCCATAAAAAAAAAGAGGAAAGAAATATACCACAATAATGCTGTATCAGACAGTTTGTCTCTTTGTAGTTGGATCTCCAAGTTTTTGGAATGTTCCAAATTCCACTTGAGCATCCAAATCTGGATCAATACCAGCAAAAACATCTCTGAACAAGGTTCTAGCGCCATGCCAAATGTGTCCGAAAAAGAAAAGCAAGGCGAATGTGGCATGTCCAAAAGTAAACCAGCCCCTTGGACTACTACGAAAAACACCGTCAGATTTCAAAGTAGCTCGATCTAATTCAAAAATCTCACCTAATTGGGCGCGTCGAGCATATTTTTTAACAGTAGCAGGATCTGAATAACTTAATCCATTAAGTTCACCACCATAGAACTCAACAGTTACACCTACTTGTTCAACACTATATTTAGATTCTGCCCTTCTAAAAGGAACATCGGCTCTAACAATCCCGTCTTCATCTACCAAAACTACCGGAAATGTTTCAAAAAAGGTAGGCATACGACGTACAAAAAGTTCCCGACCTTCTTTATCTCTAAAAACGGGGTGTCCTAACCATCCAACCGCTATTCCATCTCCGTTATCCATTGAACCTGCTCTAAATAATCCCCCTTTTGCCGGATTATTACCAATGTAATCATAAAAAGCTAATTTCTCAGGAATTTTAGACCAAGCTTCTGATAAACTTAGATTTTCGCTTAGCCCGGCGCTAACTCTTCGAGATATTTCTTGTTGAAAGTATCCCTGATCCCATTGATAACGAGTAGGACCAAATAATTCAATTGGGGTAGTTGCTGAACCATACCACATAGTTCCTGCAACAACAAAAGCTGCAAAAAAGACAGCCGCAATACTACTGGAAAGTACAGTTTCAATATTCCCCATACGTAATCCTTTGTATAGACGTTGAGGCGGACGAACACTCAGATGGAATAAGCCTGCTAATATACCTAATGTACCCGCAGCAATATGATGAGAGGCTATTCCTCCTGGAACAAAAGGATCAAAACCTTCCACACCCCAAGCTGGATTGACAGCTTGTACTTTTCCAGTTAGTCCATAAGGATCGGACACCCATATTCCAGGACCATACAAACCTGTTACATGGAATGCGCCAAAACCAAAACAAGCTAGACCTGAAAGAAATAAATGAATTCCAAAAATCTTGGGCAAATCCAAGGAAGGTTTTCCTGTACGTTCATCACAAAATACTTCTAAGTCCCAATATACCCAATGCCAGATAGCTGCCAAGAAGCACAAACCAGAAAATACTATATGTGCCGCTGCAACACCTTCATAACTCCAAATACCTGGATTCGTTACAGTTCCTCCTGAAATATTCCAACCGCCCCACGAATTGGTTATTCCTAAACGAGTCATGAAAGGTATAACGAACATACCCTGTCTCCACATTGGATCAAGAACAGGATCAGAGGGATCAAAAACCGCTAATTCGTATAAAGCCATTGAACCAGCCCAACCAGCAACTAGAGCTGTGTGCATTATATGAACAGAAAGCAATCGACCGGGATCATTCAATACGACAGTATGAACACGATACCAAGGTAAACCCATGGAAATACCCCTTTATCAAAGAAAAATAGAAACTTGATTTTATCGCATTAAACTAAGAAGACTATATACTTTGTACCTAATACTGTGTACCTAAACTTTTTTTCAGTGGATTCTGTGGTTTATTTTTATTTCATCTTATTCAAAAGAAAAATAAGTAAACAACTCTGTTCGTAAGAACAAAGAGAAGCAGATCTATTCTATACCCGATAAGTACCAATACGCAACGGGAAGATTGCATTATTGGAGAATAAATGGATACTTTTTGATCATTCCAATGATCAATTCCTTGGTTACAGTTTTTTTGAATCCATTCTGGATTACTCTATCAAAAAACTATTCCATGTATCAAATAAAAGAAAAAGGAATGAAGACAAGAAATCGTGGATTTTCACCTTTCTTTATTCAAGAATATATTCTTTATTAAAAAATATATGAATATGAAAAAGTAAAATAATGAGTATGAAATGAATATAAAATTCGAATCAGAGTCAATCAAATAAGTATTTCAAAAAATTGTTTTTTTGTCATGTATCCATGGTGAATTACCGGTAGAAGGTTCCATCGGAACAATTATTAAAGGCACCTCGCTTTCAAAAAAAAAAAAGAAAAGGAAATGGGAGAGAAAATTACTTTGAAAAAATTAATCAATTATCTAGCAACAATTCAAAAAATAATTTTTTGAATTATTTTGCAAATCCAAGAGATTCTTATGGAAATTCTAATGGAAATCCACATTAAAATTATCCTTTTTCTTTGTTCTTTTCCATGGATTTTAGAGATTCTTATACAGAATGAGAATTTTGATACAATAAAGATGTTCACTGTGTTGAACATGATTATCAAAAGAAAGTTCTCTGATTTCATTAAATATGATTTTATGAAAAAAAAAAATAAGAAATAGAGAAATTGAAGAATGGGAAGAAGAGCAAGAATCGTGCTTGGGAATATTATAGTAGCAAAAGCCATTGGAATCGATATTTAATATATTGGATAATTTGCTTTATTATTGATTGACCCTAGTCGGAAAAAAGAATAACTGAAAGGTTTGAAGATTTATGCCGATCGGAACACCAAAAGTGCCTGTAATTCGTTCTGAGAAGACAGTTTTCGTTGAACTATTTCAGGAAAAAAGAATCCTTTTCTTTTTCTATGCAGAAATATAGAATTCCCTTTTGTGAATGAGCTTATTGCTCTCATACTATTCTATTAATGGATCTCGAAGATGAAAATAATATTTAGAAATTCTCACGGTGGGAAGGAAGGGCACTATCAGCAATGGCCCTTTATGATACTATGCAAGTTTCAGGTTCTGACGTGTGTACAATGAATCTAGGATTAATTGCATCAGCGGCATCTTTGATTCTGGTTGGAGGAGCAATTTCTAAACGGGTAGCATTCCCTCACGCTAGGGTTTTCATTCACCAACCTTCTACTGATTATTTTTGTGGAACTGCAGAGAAAATCCTAATGGAAACAGAAGAAATGTTTGAACTTTGTAACACAATTGCGAAAATTTATGCACAAAAAACTGGTCAATCTGTAAATATTATACAGAATGATCTGGAAAGAGATACTTTTATGTCCGCAACCGAAACTCAAGATTATCTGTCGATCGCATAGCAAATCAAAAAAGAAAATCCTTAGTGATCTGAGTTCTTTTTCTCAATTATTTCTTTTGAGTATTGAATTAAATAGAAATAATTGATAAAAATAATATTTGGTTAAGATCAATCTAAGCCAAACCATTTTATTCTATATTATAGATATACATAGAATATGCCAACTATTAAACAACTTCTTAGAAACAGAAGACAGCAAAAAAAAAATGTTAAGAAATCTCCCGCTCTTAAAGGATGTCCTCAGCGTCGAGGAACATGTACTAGGGTGTATGTGCGACTCGTTCAGATCATGAGTTCGAACAAATAAGAGAATTTTTCTAGTATCAACGACCAATACTGATAAATAGGATAGTAACAAAAAGGTATATAATATACCTATTAATTCTATAGAATCTCAAATTTATGGTTTTCATTGGTAAAAATCCAATCATTCTCGATTTGAAATAAGAATCAATTCTCCATTGGTAGCAAAAGGTTATCCATTAAGCGGAGGAAAGAGCATTATAGGAAGCATGCTCCTTTTTGAAAGAACGGACTCATAGGGTCAGCTACCTAGCCAACTTTTCTAATTAAATGCCGTCACTGTATGGATAACTCCTAGTGTGAAAAGGGCTATTACTTTCTAATTAATAAGTAGAGCCAAAGAATATGAACTATACAAGTTCATAAAATCGTTTGATTAAATGAAAAAAGAAGCTCCGGTGTATAGAGAGGACCTCACCGTTTGAGAAGTAACCATAGAAACGATGGAACCCACTATTTTTTTTTGAATATAGAAATTGAAGAATGGGAAGAAGAGCAAGAATCGTGGTTGGGAAGGTTATAGTAGCAAAAGCCATTGGAATCGATATTTGATATATTGGAGTAGTTCGTTTTGTTATTGATTGACCCTAGTCGGAAAAAAGAATAACTGAAAGAAATCTAATCCGTTAGTTATTTTATTCAATAAGATTGAATTTATTTCAATGAGCAGAGTGAGACGCGGATATATAGCTCGAAGACGTCGAAAAAAAAACCGTTCCCTTGTATCAGGTTTTAGAGGAGCTCATTCAAGACATACTCGAATGATTATTCAACAGAAAATGAGAAGTTTATATTACTCTTATCGAGACAGAGGCAGGAAAAAGAGGTATTTTCGTCGTTTATGGATCACTAGAATAAATGCAGTAACTCGTGAAAACCAAATATTTGATAGTTATTGTAAGTTTATCCACAATCTGTATAAGAAACAATTTTTTCTAAATCGTAAGATACTTTCACAAATAGCTATATCAAATAAGATTGGTCTTTATAAGATTTCTGATAAAATCATTAAACCTAATAAGGTTTATGAATAGATACTAAAATAATCTTTTAGTAATCATTAAAACAGGATTTCCCGGAGAATGAACTCCAGGAAGGTATAGAAGAAAAAAAATTTAGATAAAGATTAATAGTAACAATTACGAAAATCTTTCAAGATTGTTTTTTCCTTTTTTTATAACACAAGAATCCAATCTGATTTCTAAGTGTTTTCAAACAAAATATTCACTATTTTAGCTTGAGTTCCAATTTGGAGTTTTGAGTCAATTGGGAAGTAGGCTTATGGATTTCTCGTTTTATAACGAGTAGTTCTTTATTTTTTTGATGAGTAGTTCCTGGTTCGCTTTTAGGACCAGGAGTTCCAGATTCAGTTTTAGGACCTGGAATTCCTGGTTCGGTTTTAGGACCTGGAGTTTTCGATTCAATTTTAGTACCTGGAGTTCCGGATCCAGTTTTAGAACGAGGAATTCCTCATTTGGTTTTAGGATAAGGACCAAGACCTGAAAATCTTGATTCAGTTTTAGGAACTCCTAATTCAGTTTTAGGAGGAGTTTTTCTGAATCTTTTTTTATTTTTTTTTTTCTTTTTATTCTCATTTTCACGACGACGTTTTAAGATCTGGCGCCAGCGTCTCCTAAAATGTCTCTCATTTTCAAGAAAAGGTAGTAAACATAAAATACGAGCTTTTTTTATAGCAGTAGTCATTAATCGTTGTTGTCTCAAGGTTATTTTAGTAACTCGTCTAGGTATTATTTTTCCTTGGAAACCAATAAATCGACTAATTAAACTTAAATTCTTATAATGAATTTGATTCCTTGATGGAATCAAAAAACGTTTATTACGGAAAAATTGTTTACGAAGACGAATACGGTATTTAGAAGAATATCTAGAATTTTTACTACGACGAAATTCAAATTCACGACGAACAGAAAGGTATTGACGAAGAGGAATATATTGATACATTTTCCGTAAACGAGATTTAGGAAAATGTTGTTTGAATTTATGAAAAGGGTTATTGAATTTACCAAGAGGTTGCTTGGGTTTATGAATACGAACAGGTTGCTTGGGTTTACCAATACGAAGACGTTGTTTAAATCTATTCATGGTTTATTCCTTATTTTTAAAATTCGAATTCTTGATTCATTTAAGATCCAACCAAAATAGGTTTTGATTCACATATCATTTGATTACTTCATTTATATAAATGGAATATCTAGACACATGATATAATCTCTAAACTAAAATGAGATTAAGTTTGATTCATAGATATTTTTTCCATTATATATAGAAAGAAATATGGCAAGTTCTTACTTTATTTATTTTATTACTTGCTTGCAAACATGATCTTTGTTTCCTTTGATCTATTTTTTTTTTTCTCTATGAGTCGTATGTTTGTTACAATAGCGACAAAATTTTCTCAATTCTAATAAATTGGGTGTATTGGAACGATTCTTTTGTGTAATATATCTAGAAATACCCATTGATTTTTTATTGACACTTCTTCGAACACAACTAGTACATTCCAAAAAAACTCTGACTCTTACATCTTTGCCTTTAGCCATGAACCTCCTTTATATCTTTTGATTTATTTCTTTGGTTTAACTTAACTTTCCTATTTTCGGTTTTTGAATCGAAAAATAAGAAAAAAATCAATAAGAATTCTTAACTAGTTTTTTTTACATTTCAAAAGATTTTTTCGAAATTATCTATCTACATAATTAAAAATTGATTTTTTTAAGTTAAGTAATAAAAAATAGAATAAAAATGAAGTAATACAATTTCTTTCTAACTATCAAGTTTTATTTTAAACCATCATACTTATTTCAGTCTCTTCTTTTCGACTATGATTTCGTCTAGCTTACGCTAGACTAATAAATTCCATTTTTTCCAAAATTCGGTTCGATCTTGAGCGGACTTACTGGATTCTGAATTTCTATTCACTGAATTTTGGATAAGCTTCTAGAAACTTTTTCTTTATATCATACATATCCCTTTTATCTATCCTAAAGATTTTAAAAAATAATCGTCACATAGAATTCTATTCTCCTTCATTTTTTTCAAATATGAAAAATTAATAACTAAAATCAAAAAAAAGGAAATGATAAAGCATCTGGGAATAAACGATTTATTTCTATTAATAGACCTGCTAAAGAAAAAAACCATAGAGTACTTATTACAGGTGCCACAGAGAGATATGTTTTTATATCTTGCATTGCAAATTCTCTTTCTTTATTCTATTGGAATACATGTATGGTCAGATGCTTTAGTTCAAGAATTTTTTAACTTCGTTTTCTTTTTTTAGACACAAATCCTATCTAAAATAGTATGTATAATGAACCAATAGATAAAAATTTCCTGCCTCACCTAACAAACAAAAGAAAGAAGCCCTTTTTCTGAGCATTACTCCTCAAATATGAATTCTTCATTTATAGGTTAGATTGAATTTCAGATGTATACTATTCTTTTTTTTCAGATGTATACTATTCTTTTTTTATATTTTATATAAGAAATGACAAGAAACTTTGATATCAATAGAGAAAAAAATGATCATATATATAATATATGGAAAAGAAGACAAGGATTTTGTACAATGACACTGTACATCAAGTTCGAAAAGGGGTGTAGCGCAGCTTGGTAGCGCGTTTGTTTTGGGTACAAAATGTCACAGGTTCAAATCCTGTCATCCCTACCTATTACTTTTCCTATAGGAAATGAACAGGGATTTATTAAGGTCGTTAATTTGCGGATACTCTATGTATAAGAAATGTTTTAGGATAGAAATAGAAAAAGATCTTTTTTGTTTTACAAACGCTCTTAGTTCAGTTCGGTAGAACGCGGGTCTCCAAAACCCGATGTCGTAGGTTCAAATCCTACAGAGCGTGATTTCCTCTAAAAAAAAAACAAAGTGAAATTCAAACTGAAATTTGACCTTTCGATAGAAAGGTAGAAAAAGTCTGTAAAACAAAAAAAATTTTTGATTAAATCAAAGGTCTAACTGATCACCACGTCTGTATTGTAAATATGCAGTCACGAATAATCCTGCCAAAGTGATAGGAATTAGGCCTAAGACAATTCCAAATAGAGAAACTTCAATCATTTCGGTTTTAGTAGATGAAAAAAAGGTTAAGATCTATCTTTAAATATTAATCTGAATTATCCATGAATCTCAATGAAAAAAAAAATAAAAAAAATAATTGGCAATTGTTGCGGAAAGAACCAGAGAATACCTGAAATCTTTAAGAAAGATTTTTCTTAATTTTTAATTCAATTCATTTCAAATAAGTTGTATCTTTCTTAAACCAATAAATAGAACTAAAGTTATAGTTAAAGCAGCCAGTAAAAAACTGAAATAACTAGTTATAGTAAGCATGAAAAGGCTCAATTCAATATGTTTTTTTACTACATATATTGATAAAGTACTTACCTAAGTTCTAAGATGGTAATTAAGAACTATAGAATAGAATCAATTCTATTCTATAAGTTCCAATGAAAAATTCACGATTCATTGATCATTTTAAAATACTATAAAAAAAGAATTGAGTGGCTCAATTAAAATTCTGAGCCAATAAATTCACTCTCAACTCAAATTTGAGAATTGAGGAAATTAATAGTAATTGATAGTATCAAAAAGCTGTCTTATAAAAATTATGTCATTTCATTTTAATTAATGATGATGAAATCCTATTTTCGTTTTAGGGAATTTTGGAATAAAAGAGTTGATTTGAAAAGAATTTCTATTTGGATCATTTCTTTTCTTTTTTGTGTCAAAAAATCAATTTGAAGATGAGTTATTTCTTTTATCTTCTTAGATTCTATATTCTATCAATTCATAGAATAAAGTTCTATTCCATACTTTTAGTTCGCTAAAGAAAGAATCTTTCTGGTTGACCTAATTCAACAATGATTGATCACGAATAGAAATTGTTCCAAGGATGTTTTCTTTCTGTCCTATGCTTTCTTTATTTCATTTAGTATTATCTATATCTATCATTTTTTTTTATCAATTCTGTATTTAAGAAATTCTTTTATTTAATAAAATATTTGTGTTTATTTTTGATTATTTTTTATTCTAATATACCAACAAATTGCTTGAAATGAAAGAATTCAAATAAGAGTTATAAAAAAAAGAGATTTCACATAAAAATATATATGTGTATATATATGTATATAATGTAATATATGTATCTATTGTAATATCTAAAAATAGATAGGTTTTCTCTGGAAAAAAATAAAAAATTTTCAAGAAGAAATTTTTGATTGATAGCAAAAACTATTGGAATCCATATTTTATATATTGGAATAATCTCTTTTTTTATTGATTGACCCTAATTATGTCAATACAATAATAGAATATATTTATTAAATGATATCGAGATGATTTTTTTTTATCTTCTTCATTTTTTCATCGTCAAATTGAGTGTAAAAAATGGTTCAATCAAATGGAACTTTGTAATAAAATGAAACCTTATATCTTTCTATATTTTTGTCCTCTTTCTCTTATTCTTTCATTAAGACTGATCTTTTCGAAATTCTTATCAGAATTGGCTATAATAACTTTAGTTAGTTAAGTTTTCAAATTCGATTT